ATTTCGGTTTTTTACTAGCGGCTTTAACTCTAACCTCGGCTCTATTTATTGGTCTGAGTAAGATAGGACTTATTTGAAATTAATTGAATGAATAATTCATAAAAAGAAATCCTTCTGTGGTATTCCATATATTTGGTAGTTCCTTACCGTGTTAATTACCAATTATTGGGAATTGAGATTCCTAAGCAATACGAATTAATAGTAATATTTCGGGATAGATATTACCTCCCCTTTTCCCTTTTCAAATAAATTAAATTGAAATGATTGAAGTTTTTCTATTTGGAATTGTCTTAGGTCTAATTCCTATTACTTTGGCTGGATTATTCGTAACCGCATATTTACAATACAGGCGTGGTGATCAGTTGGACCTTTGATTAATATTAATTCACATCTCTTTTTTTAACTGACCTCCTCCTTTCTTTAATTTCATTTTTTTTGGGGGGGGTCAAAGGTCAAATTCAGATTGCTGTATTTCAGTTCCGTGGAATTTTCGATCTAACAAGACAAGAGCAGAATCACGCTCTGTAGGATTTGAACCTACGACATTGGGTTTTGGAGACCCACGTTCTACCGAACTGAACTAAGAGCGCTTTCTTACCACAACGGAAAAGACTGTAAAGAAGGGAATTCTTTTTTTTATATAGTATAGAACCCCCCAAAAAAATTCAACCCCAATAAATACTTCTTGCATATGTATACTATCATAAAATTGAAAATTATGTATTATGTATGTCCAAATTGAATCGCTCTAAAATGTATCTCTGGTTACTGCTTCGAGGAGCAATAATAGGTAGGGATGACAGGATTTGAACCCGTGACATTTTGTACCCAAAACAAACGCGCTACCAAGCTGCGCTACATCCCTTTCAACTGGTCTACAGTATCATTGTAGAAAATCCCCGTCTTGTTTTCCACATCCTTATTTTATTTCCATTTCCTTCCTTTCTATGCAAAATGTATCTTGCCATTTCTTCCTCTTGGTCTCATATCATATAACATATAATAATAAATTAATATTTTTCTCGGGAATTCTCAGGCGCAAAGGGACCCGTTTTTTTGCTTTAAGAAAAAGAAAATCTTCTCTACCGAATCATTGCACATGTCAAGTTGAATTGGGGATTCCACACACAAATACAAGTGGTCTTTAACTACATATACATCTCTTACCATAATGTATTACAATATGGAATATAAAAAAAAGAAGGAGGATTCTCAATGCGAGATTTTAAAACATATCTTTCCGTGGCACCGGTACTAAGTACTCTCTGGTTCGGGTCTTTAGCGGGTTTATTGATAGAAATCAATCGTTTCTTCCCAGATGCGTTGACATTTCCTTTTTTTTCATTCTAGTTATTGATATGGAAAGGGGTGAAGAAGATTAGAGATAGAGTCAAATATTTGTGACTAATCTCTCTTTCCCGTCTTTTTTTTTTCGAATTAGATAGATTGAATACGGGGGTAAAGAGAAAGAAAAAAGTGGATTCAACCTCAGTTAAATTCGGGTTAAGGCTCCAATTAAATTAAGAATCAAATTAATAATAGAGTTAAAAGAAAACAAAAGGGAAATGTGACTAGAATAAGAGTATCATGCAATACAAGATACTTAAATGAAATACTGTACTGCGATTAGAAATCGCTTTCGAAATTGTTGTATTACTTATTATTTACTATATTAATTGCAACAAAATCTTTATTTCATAATTTGATTTTGAGTTGTTAGCCACTTCTATTTTTTCGTCCCTTTTCCTTTCTTCTTATTTGCGTCGGATCGGAAAATAGAAACGTTGGGTGAATCAAAAACCCAAAGGAGGTTCATGGCCAAGGGTAAAGACGTTCGAGTAAGGGTTATTTTGGAATGTACCGGTTGTGTTCGAAACGGTGTTAATAAGGAATCAACGGGTATTTCCAGATATATTACTCAAAAGAATCGACACAATACACCTAGTCGATTGGAATTGAGAAAATTCTGTCCGTATTGTTTCAAACATACAATTCATGGGGAGATAAAGAAATAGATATAGATCGAACCGAGTGCTTGGGTGTCACCCTTTCAAGGAACATGAAAAAAAATTTAGATATATATTTCTATTATTTCATATATTGAAATAAAAACAACTAAATAAATATAGACAAACCCAATCCTATGAATTTCTTCTATAATTTTTTTTTTGATTTGATCGAAATAGTATTTTAGGGATAAGGAATAAACAAATTATGGATAAATCCAAGCGACTCTTTCTTAAATCCAAGCGATCTTTTCGTAGGCGTTTGCCCCCGATCCAATCGGGGGATCGAATTGATTATAGAAACATGAGTTTAATTAGTCGATTTATTAGTGAACAAGGAAAAATATTATCTAGACGGGTGAATAGATTAACCTTAAAAGAACAACGATTAATTACTATTGCTATAAAACAAGCTCGTATTTTATCTTCGTTACCTTTTCTTAATAATGAGAAACAATTTGAAAGAAGGGAGTCAACCACCAGAACTCCTGGTTTTAGGAACAGAAAAAAATAGGCTTACTTTTCAATTGAATCAAAATTCTAATCCGAACTCAAAAACAGATGGACGTTTTGTTCAAAAAATCCGAGAATCATTCGTGTCGTAAGAAAAAAAAGAATCGGGTAAGAGGAATAAATTTTTTTATCGGGCGTGTTCGCTCATTTTGACGACTTTATCATATTATCAGATTTTATCATACTAATTTCTACTCTACCTTCCCGGAGTTCATTCTCCAGAGAATTCCATTTCAAAAAGTTTGGCGGATTCCTTCCAATCCCCTTATTTTATGATCTCGTTGGAAATCATATAAAGACAATTCCTATTTGATATAGCCATTTGTGCAAGGATTTTACGATTAAGAAGCAACTGCCCCTTATACAGATTATGTATTAATCTACTATAAATATAGGATGCCCCCGCCCCGCGAATTACTGCATTTATTCGAGTGATCCACAAACGACGAAAATCCCTTTTTTTCCTATCTCTATCACGATGCGCCGAAACCAAAGCTCTTATTTTCTGTTGAATAATTGTTCGAGTAAGTCTTGAATGAGCCCCGCGAAAACTTGATGCAAATAAACGCATTTTTGTTCTACGTCTTCGAGCTATATATCCTCGTCTAATTCTGGTCATTGAGTAAATGAAACTTTAATGAATAACTAATCGATTTCCTTTCTTTCAGTTATTCTTTTCCCCCTTCCTAGTCTATTAATAACAAAACGGATTCTTCCAATTTATAAAATAAAAATTCCAATGGCTTTTGCTACTATAACCTTCCCTACCACGCTTTTTTCCTTTTTTCTAGGCATTGGAAAAATAAAAATAGAAATAGCTAAAGAAATTGTGGGTTCCATCGTCTCTATGGTTACTTCTTAAACGGTGAGGTCTTCTCTATACACCGGAGCCCTTTCCTTCATTTTATTGGTAACTTGTACAGTTACCACTCTTTGGCTCTACCCATGAATTTTCCAGTAATGGGTCTTTCATAATGAGATATACCTTATACAGTAACGGTATTTAATTATGAAGATTGGTTGGGTAGCTGACCTTGTGAGTCCGTTCTTCTAAACATAATATTTCTACTTTTTTAAATAGGATTTCCCCCGCTTAATGGGTAACTATTTGTTACCAATGGGGAATTCTTTCTCATCTTAAATTGAAAATTCAGGTGATTTAATTTGCACCAATTGAAACCATAAATTTCATACACAATAGAAAGATATGATAGATCCATCTTTTTTAGATCGTGAATGGAGTTCTTCCATTCTATCCGATTCACCGGTACTGATCATTGATACTGGAAAAATTGTTTTTTCTTTTGTTTTGTCTCAGCCCATGATTTAAACGAGTCGCACATACACCCTCGTACATGTTCCTCGACGCTGAGGGCATCCCCCAAGAGCGGGGGATTTCGTGACGTTTCTGATTGGCTGTCTTGGGTTTCTAATAAGTTGTTTAATAGTTGGCATGCTGAATTATACATTATGGGCTGGTTTAGATTGATCCTAACCGGATGATTATGAATTTATTCGATTTCAATATATTAATAGAATATTAAACCCTTAATTAAGTAATTAAGAAGTAAGAAGATAAAATCTTAAATCATATATTTGCACGAAATCACTGCTATTTTTTATCCAACCGCTACAAAATCAACAATTCCATGAGCTTGGGCTTCTGTTGCTGACATAAAAGTATCCCTTTCCATGTCTTCGGATACAGCCCATAAGGGCTTGCCTGTTCTTTGTACATAAACCCTTGTAAGGATTTCGCGCAGTTTCAGTAGTTCTTCCGCTTCCAGGATAAGTTCGGACGTTTGTGCCTCATAAAAACCGGCAGCAGGTTGATGGATCATTACCCTGATCATATAATATAACACAATCAAAGGTTCCTGTATCTCGCACGAGGAGGCAAGGCGAAGAGATAAAGAATAAAATAAGAAAAAGATAGAAAACCGTACGGGCATTTTTTTCACATTGCATACGGCTCCACAATGGAATTTTTTTACCTTTCATCGAAGAAAGAGAAAATGTGGGATCTATTATACCCAGATCGGTAAATGATCCAATTACCACCCTTCTTTTTTTTCGGAGGAGTTCAAAAATACTATGATGGCCCCGTTGCTTTAATATATTTATTTCGTCTGTGATTCAGCAATCCCAAAGTTTCTTTTTTTTTTCGTACTCTTTCATAACATAAATGTTGTTAATAACCTGCCGGTGTGAAAAAAGTTTGTGACGCTGAAATCGACCTACGATAGGTAAGATAAAATCGGAAATACCCTTCCTTTATCTCATACTACTCTTTCGATACATAATCTAATATTTTGAAAAACAATAAAAAATTGGCATATCGAATTCGAAGTGCCATGCTAATATTACTTAATATTAATAATTCATATGGCGAAGGCATAGTCTTCTTTTTTCTCTTAAATAAAAAACCCATTGGCGCCAAGCGTGAGGGAATGCTAGACGTTTGGTAATTGCTCCTCCGACCAGGATAAAAGACCCCATTGAGGCGGCTAATCCCATGCATATTGTCTGTATATCTGGTCGCACAAATTGCATAGTATCGTAAATGGCTATTCCAGGTATTACCCATCCGCCGGGAGAGTTTATAAGCAAATACAGATCCTTGGTATCACTCTCCGAACTGAGATATACAAAAAGACCAATAAGTTGATTCGAAACATTGCTATCAATCGCTTGGCCTAAAAAAATTAATCTTTCTCGATAAAGTCGGTTGATTCGGATAAAATTGTATCCCTTAGGAGCCGTACGGGCACCTTTTGATACATACGGTTCAACAAAACTAAAACTTGCGAAAAAAAAAAATCAATGTGTAGCTTCCAGCCCTCTTTCTTTTTTTATAGCGGACTCCTTCTAATGAAGGAAGGGGCTTCTCTTTCATTTTTGAAGAACGATGCGTTTGGCCGGTTTTCCTAAAATATTAGAATATAAAAAACAGTTTTATCGCACTAACTTTTCATTGATGTATTTTTTCATCGAGATCAAATCCAAAAATCACGATGCCATTTTCTTGTTCCTGAATGGGCTTCTTCCATTTTTTTAGGTTTATGCTCTACTCCGAGTAAGGATCCGCCCGATTTTGATTTGCACATATAGGACAAATGACCCCAATACCACGTCTTTGTTTTTTTTTTTTCATTTTTTCTCAATTTTGCAATTCATTTCTTTTATGTCTTCCGCCAAATATTCGACGTATCCATTATATTTATTATTCGATTGATTAACTGTTTGGGATCAGTGCTATTTAATAATTTCTTTCTAAATAGAATTGTTTATGATATCTATAAGTCCTAATAATAGATATATTACCAATTGGGTTTTTCTAAACGGAGCCTGGATACTTAATTTTATTGGTCCAGCCAAGTCGACCATAAATTATTTGAATTGCTAATATTAATCTGGATACCTCTTCACAAAACGGATCTAATTGCATTTCATTGCACTTCACGTTACAAATTTTTGATGATTCAATCGCTTTTTTTGGGGGCGAAAGAGAGGATATCTCGATCGGGGGAGAGAATGGGGAAATCCCATATGACCCAATATATCTGACAGGGCGCACTATATGTCAATCCAAGTTGGATTTCGCTCTCCGGGAGTTCGAAAAGGAACTTTTGGAACACCAATAGGCATAAACTGAAAGAAAAAAGAATTAAGTACTCTATTTCACTTTGATGTGGAAACGTAATAATGGTTTTATTATTTTAATAATATTTAATAATATTAGCTTTATCGTCATATTTTCTACATAGATAGAATAAGTTCATAAAATAAAGGAAAACAAAGAAAATTTTTACGAATAGGTACTTTGAATGATGACTAAATATGGATGCATGCGCTCTTCGAAAAGGGAATAAACCCCCATTGCGTATTGGTACTTATCGAGTATAGAATAGATCTGCTTCTCTTTTTTCCTATGAACCAAGTTGTTCCATTTTTACTAAAAGAATAGAACAAATAGTAACCCTTTTTCCGAGATAATCCACTGAAAAAAAAAGGGGGTCCATAGCATAGTTTTTTCAATGCAATAAAGTTACATAGTGTCTATTTTTTGTTGATAAAGGGGTATTACCATGGGTTTGCCTTGGTATCGTGTTCATACTGTCGTATTGAATGATCCCGGTCGTTTGCTTTCTGTTCATATAATGCATACAGCTCTGGTTGCTGGTTGGGCCGGTTCAATGGCTCTATATGAATTAGCAGTTTTTGATCCCTCCGACCCTGTTCTCGATCCAATGTGGAGACAAGGTATGTTCGTTATACCCTTCATGACTCGTTTAGGAATAACCAATTCATGGGGCGGTTGGAGTATTACAGGAGGGACGATAACGAATCCGGGGGTTTGGAGTTACGAAGGTGTAGCCGGGGCGCATATTGTGTTCTCTGGCTTGTGCTTCTTGGCAGCTATCTGGCATTGGGTGTATTGGGATCTAGAAATATTTGGTGATGAACGCACAGGAAAACCTTCTTTGGATTTGCCTAAGATCTTTGGAATTCATTTATTTCTCTCAGGAGTGGCTTGCTTTGGCTTTGGCGCATTTCATGTAACAGGATTATATGGTCCTGGAATATGGGTGTCCGACCCATATGGACTAACTGGAAAGGTACAATCTGTAAATCCCGCGTGGGGTGTGGAAGGTTTTGATCCCTTTGTTCCAGGAGGAATAGCCTCTCATCATATTGCAGCAGGGACATTGGGCATATTAGCAGGCTTATTCCATCTTAGTGTCCGCCCGCCCCAACGTCTATATAAAGGATTACGTATGGGCAATATTGAAACCGTTCTTTCCAGCAGTATCGCTGCTGTCTTTTTTGCAGCTTTTGTTGTTGCTGGAACTATGTGGTATGGTTCAGCAACTACTCCTATCGAATTATTCGGTCCCACCCGTTATCAATGGGATCAGGGATACTTTCAGCAAGAAATATATCGAAGAGTTAGCGCTGGACTAGCCGAAAATCAAAGTTTATCAGAGGCTTGGTCTAAAATTCCTGAAAAATTAACTTTTTATGATTACATCGGAAATAATCCAGCGAAAGGGGGATTATTCAGAGCGGGTTCAATGGATAACGGAGATGGAATAGCTGTCGGGTGGTTAGGACATCCTATCTTTAGAGATAAAGAAGGGCGTGAACTTTTTGTACGTCGCATGCCTACTTTTTTTGAAACATTTCCAGTTGTTTTGGTAGACGGAGATGGAATTGTTAGAGCCGATGTTCCCTTTAGAAGGGCAGAATCGAAGTATAGTGTCGAACAAGTAGGCGTAACCGTTGAGTTCTATGGTGGCGAACTGAACGGAGTGAGTTATAGTGATCCTGCGACTGTGAAAAAATATGCTAGACGTGCCCAATTGGGTGAAATTTTTGAATTAGATCGTGCTACTTTGAAATCCGATGGTGTTTTTCGTAGCAGTCCAAGAGGTTGGTTTACTTTTGGACATGCTTCCTTTGCTCTGCTCTTTTTCTTCGGGCACATTTGGCATGGTGCTAGAACCTTATTCAGAGATGTTTTTGCTGGTATTGACCCAGATTTGGATGCTCAAGTGGAATTTGGAGCATTCCAAAAACTTGGAGATCCAACTACAAGAAGACAAGTAGTCTGATGCAGCATTGCTCTGTTATTTTTCGCTTCTCACCTCTATTTTCTCTTTGTGATTTTACATAGGATACTGAAAAAGTCTGGATTTAAATCTCCGCCCTTTCGCCTTTTCTTTGATTTTTTTTCTTTAATCGGGGAGATGATCCCCAATAAACAGGTATGGAAGCTATAATTGTAAACCGCGATCAAATTTATGGAAGCATTGGTTTATACATTCCTCTTAGTCTCGACTCTAGGGATCATTTTTTTCGCTATCTTTTTTCGCGAACCACCTAAAGTTCCAACTAAAAAATGAAATGATTTTTCATTATCTGAATTGAAGTAATGAGCCTCCCAACATTGGGAGGCTCATTACTTCAACTAGTCCCCGTGCTCTTCGAACGGGTCTCTTAGTTGTTGAGAGGGTTGCCCAAAAGCAGTATATAAGGCGTACCCAGTAAAACTTACAAGTAATCCAGATATAGAGATGGCGACTAGGGTTGCTGTTTCCATTATTATATAATTTCAAGACCACAATGGATCTATGATAAGATTGTTTATTTACAACGGAATGGTATACAAAGTCAACAGATCTCAATGAATACAAAATAGGATTTATGGCTGCACAAACTGTTGAGGGTAGTTCTAGATCTGGTCCAAGACGGACGTCTGTAGGGGCTTTATTGAAACCATTGAATTCGGAATATGGTAAAGTAGCTCCTGGATGGGGAACTACTCCTTTAATGGGTGTCGCAATGGCTCTATTTGCGGTATTCCTATCTATTATTTTGGAGATTTATAATTCTTCCGTTTTACTGGACGGAATTTCACTGAATTAGATTTATAAGAACCCTAGCTTTTAAATAAAAATACAAAAAACGATGCATTTAGGCCTCGGCTTTTTATTTTAGCTTATTCTTTTTTGGTAGTTCGACCGCGAAATTTTTGTGTTTCTGTATTTCCGGAATATGAGTGTGTGACTTGTTATAATTGATCCTATTGAGAGTACAGAGAGTGGGTCTGTCGTCTTGATAGAGATGGTTTTACCCCGTCGGATATTCATTCTAGTATCTGGAGCACGGAATATATGAAATATATCACGAAGTATTTGAACTATGATTCATACTTAATATTCAGACCTCGTGGCCGGATTCCTCAAATTTTTCCAAAGAAAAAGTTTTCAATTGAAAGAGTTTTCTTCTTTCAAATTCCCGTTTCTGCTTTGATTTTGCTCAAAGAACAAACTTTTCTTTCTAGTTTTAGTCATTATATCGATTCTACTCGTTGAATAAATGATGATCCAATGGTTCTTACTCAGGGAATCCTTGACTTAGCTTGAAGGTTTTATTGAATCATCGTGGTTCTAGTATGAATTTAAGGTTTCAATTGATTCCTAGGGTCTTAACAAGAAAATTCCTATCAATAATAAAGAAAACAAAAGGAAAGCTACATTACATACAAATTAAAATAACAGATGAAAGAAAAAAATAGGGAAATAGAAGATTCAAGAGGCCTGGAACGATCAACAGAAAGACAAGTGAGCCTACTTGATTTTTTGACATTCTAATTATAACAAAAAAAAAAAGAGCTTTCTTACTTTTACTCTTTCGTATTTTTAGCGAAAATTGAATCAAAAGATTAAGAAGTTTCCAATTTTGTATTCCATACCTCTTTTAACCTGTTTTTTGTTTGAGCTGTACGAGATGAAATTCTCATATACGGTTCTCAGAGGGGGAGTCCCCTTGGTTTACCTATCTCAATAAAGTCTACGATTGGTTCGAAGAGCGTCTCGAGATTCAGGCGATTGCAGATGATATAACTAGTAAATACGTTCCTCCTCATGTCAACATATTTTATTGTCTAGGAGGAATTACGCTTACTTGTTTTTTAG